CCTTATTAACCAAAGAGATACGACTTTGCACTATAGTTAGCTCAGCACCAATCAGGAATGCCCAAGGAATTCCAAGAATTCTTGTTATACATTTGTTCCAAGTCTCAATCCTCTTTTCGAGATTCATCGATATTGAATCAATCGAACGCACTTCTAACACCTGTTCCACTTTTGGAAGACCCTGTGTTATATCACCAGATCTTGATTTTTCATATATAAATGTAACTAATGTATCTCCTTCGTAAAGGATTTCCCCATAATGTCCATGAACAGTTGCTCCTGGAGTAGCCAAATAAGGCTTAGCTGATCGTATTACCACAGAGTCAACTTGAAGAATTAGAACTTGACCCGATTTTAAATGCGGTCCTTTTTTGGCTATACATACATTTTCACAAAGAAACTGCCCAAGACTAACGATTGTAGATGTCTCTTCACAACAATTGTAATGCAGAAAATACCAATTCAAATTGAATGGATTCAAAATGATGTTACTGCACGAATAGGGATTATAAATTTTACCTTTTTCATCCAGTAAATAATATTTAAGTATTTGAAAAATCTGTTTTAAATTGTCAAGTTGCAAATAGTTAGTTACCAAGATTTGATTATGGGTTATTAAATCGGAAAATAAATCAAAATTATAAAATGGAAAGCCTGTTCCTAAGGGGCCCAACGGATTCCTAATTGGAATTAGGGGGTCCTCTTTGATTGATTCTTTTATCACATTGGGAGATTTTACATCGTTGAATGGGCCTGTTCGAGAACAATTGGATGATGACAAAATTATCAAAGATTGAGATTCCTTATTTCGATTCAATAACGTATGAATAGTTCCTTGATTTGGATTAAGGGATTCTTGAATCCTTGCCTTGGAATAGGAATAAATGGAAGAAAACGGATTGACATTAGCGCGATCTGATCCATTCTCAGAGATTAATCCTGAACCCGACAGATCATTTCTTTTTCCGGTATACAAAATAGGTGACTTCGCTAAGTCGATTCTTAGAAAATCTCTAATTAAACCATTTGTCCTTATTTCAACAAAGGAAGCACAGGCCTTTTCGATCTTTTTGTCTTGGTCCCAATTCAACACTAAACAAGTCCGAACTAATTGAATACTTGTGTCCCAAATTTCAAGAATTGGGTCGTAATAAAGGATATAGTTGACAACTCGAAGTTGTAGATTATCACTTTCTTGCAAGAGATCCGGTGGGAAAAGTCTTCCTAAATTTATACCATCCGTTTTTTTATATGGGACTACAGGTTGAACCAAAACAAAATATTTTTTTTCATACCTGGAAAGTTTCATTCGTTGGATATAGAGCCAATTTTTCAATTTTTTGTATTCTTTGGAATTTTGTTTTCCCCCTCCTGGTGGTATCAATCGGAATGCCTTGTTTGTCTTTCCAGGAAAATGGATATCTCCAGAAAAGATTATTAGTTTAATTTTTTCTGCTTTTTTCTTCACTCGGACCAATCCACCTACCCGACTTCTTCTATTTAAAGTGATTTGTGTATCTATCCCAATAATACTATTGTGCCGTACCATTATGGAACAAGATTCGGCCAAAATGTGGACTTCCACGGGAATAAAAAAAAACGGATTTACTTCCTTTTGGTATTTTGGCCAAAATACCTTGACTCCTCGATACTCAATCAACTCCTCTTCATTAACGATTGAATTCAGTTCTCTAGTCTCATATTTAGTAAGTCCCGAGCTCTTTCTTATATATCGAGGATCGTCGAAATAAGCAAGAATACTATTTCTACGGAGAATACCATTTCGGGGGATTTCAATTGAGATACCTGAAGAAGGTATTAATTGGTTCTCGCCCTCTTGAATCGATTCGAGTGGGATGATGACTCTATTTCTTCGCCTCTTTGCCAATAAATCCGAATTCCCCTCGAGAACGGCCGGATTTCTGAGATTACAACGACCGGTACATGTCATTCGATTAAGTTCTGAATAATCAGGAATCCTATCTCCTTTTTGATTTTTACCAGAAAAATACGAACTAAAAAATTTGTGTCTCACTTGATTATTAGTTACTGAGGGGTTAGAAATATATCTTCGCTTAACAGAAAGAGAATAAGCGTTCATTTGATCTTGATCCTTGTGGATCGAACAGGGGCCTGGACTGGATCTCCAGGGCTCCCCTAATAATATCCATAAATGACTTGTTTTTGGTAAGAGATGAATATTACCATATGTAAATTCAGGTGCATGGTACACATCGGTATTCCAGTGCATTTCGCCTTCTGAGTCAGAATAAATATGTTTTCGAACCTTCTCTTTCAAATTCAAAGTGGATGTTCTCGCGCGAATCTCAGCAATGACTTGTTCTGATTCTACATATTGATCGTTTTGAACTAAAAGAAAACTTTTGGGCGGAATACACACATTGTGTATAATATCTTCACTTTCAATAGTTACATACAAGTCTCTAGAACATAGAAAAGCAGGATGTCCATGACGTGTACGTGTCGGATGAACCAAATCCTCATTGAATCTTATTTTTCCATTAGAAGGGGCTCGGACATGTTCTGCAGTACCCCCTGTGAATACTCCGCCGGTATGAAAAGTTCTTAATGTTAATTGAGTACCTGGTTCTCCAATAGATTGACCTGCAATAATACCTACAGCTTCTCCCAATTCGACCAGGTCGTCGTGAGCTGGGCTTCGGCCATAGCATAGTTGACAAATCCAAGATGTACTCCTACAAGTAAAGGGGGTTCGAATAGAGATTGGTTGTGCTCTAAAAGTTATGAATCTATTAACAAGTCCAACCCCAATATCTTGATTTCTAGTAGCAATGCATCGCGAACCTATATATATATGATCCGCTAATACACGCCCAATTAATGTTTGGATAAAAATCCTGTCGGTCATCATTCCATTTCGAGGACTTACAGAAATACCTCGTACGGTGCCACAATCTGTTCGACGTACAACAATGTGTTGAACTACTTCAACAAGTCTGCGCGTGAGGTATCCTGCATCTGATGTTCGGATAGCGGTATCCACAACTCCTTTACGGGCTCCGTAGCAAGAAATAATATATTCTGTTAAAGAGAGTCCTTCGCGTAAATTGCTTTGAATGGGTAAATCAATCATTTGACCTTGGGGATCCGACATTAATCCTCTCATACCTACTAATTGATGTACCTGAGATGCATTTCCTCTGGCTCCCGAAAAAGACATTATATGGACTGGATTAAAAGGATCGGTCATCCGAAAATTAGGATTCATTTCTTGTCGCAAATATTCACTTGTGGCATACCAGATCTCGATCGATTGACGTAATTTTTCTACCGCGTGTACATTCCCATAATGATGGTGTTTTTCCAAAATAAAACTTTGTTGTTCAGCGTCTTGAACTAGCCATCTTTTAGAAGGTATTGTTAAAAGATCATCAATTCCTAATGAAATGGATGCGGCGGTAGCTTGTCGGAAACCCAGAGTCTTTACTTGATCCAGGATATGTGATGTATATCCTATTCCATAGTGATCAATAAATCGACTAATAAGTCGTTTCATGGCAGTTCCGTCTATCACTTTATTGTGAAAGACCTGAGTGGGCCGTTCTGCCATCAGTACCTCCATATTGCGCTGAGTAGAATTTGACAATGGGTTTGAGTCAGTGATTGGACAACTTCCTTTTCTAGATCTTGATTCACGTAGAAATTCCGCAATTTTATAGTCCTAGTTAACCCGGCGAGACTCGAATTCCCGCTGGTAGCATAGAATTACAACAGCCCTGCCAAAACCCCTGTATGGCTTCTTCTATTTCTCGATAAAGAGAAATATGCCCAAGAGTGGTTCGAATATATATATAAAGAATTTCTTTTTTTATACTTCTTACTATTAGATAGTGTCCATAAATCTCATAATAGGTCCCCAAAGATTCATAGTGAATTTCAATGGGAGCTTCTCTTGCAGCAATAACGCGTTGATCTAGTCGCCACCGCAGCCACAAAGGACTACCTAAATTGATTCGTTTTTGCCGAAAAGCTCCAATTGCATCATAGGCGTTACAAAAAAACGGTTCTTTTTTTTTTGTATACTTATAGTTATTATCTTCATTTTGATAGTTTCTACCATTACACGGATTATACCTATTTACACAAATACCCCGACGATTTCCACTCGTTAAGACATAGAGTCCACTAAGCATATCTTGAGTTGGTGCAGAAATGGGATCTCCAATAGTTGGAGACAAAAGATTCATATGAGAAAACATAAGTAAACGTGCCTCTGCTTGAGCCTCCAAAGATAAAGGCACATGAACAGCCATTTGATCCCCGTCAAAGTCCGCATTGAAGCCCTTACAAACTAATGGGTGTAAACAAATAGCGCGCCCTTCTACTAAAATGGGGAGGAATGCCTGTATGCCTAATCTATGCAGAGTAGGCGCTCTATTCAGCAATACAGGATGGTCATCCAGAATTTCTTGAAGTATTTCCCATACAATCGGTTTTTTTTTACGAATTTGACTCTTAGCAACTCCGATGTTCGAAGCAAGATGTTTTCTAATTAGGTCACGAATTACAAATGCCTGGAAAAGTTCTATTGCTATTTCGCGAGGCAATCCACATCGATGTAATGAAAGTGAAGGGCCCACGACAATCACTGACCGCCCTGAATAATCGACGCGTTTACCAAGCAGAGTCTCGCGAACTCTTCCTTCTTTGCCTTCAATTACATCTGAAAGCGACTTGTAAACTCTATTATGATCATCCCTCATTGGTTGTCCGCAGATTCCATTATCAAGAAGTGCATCCACTGCTTCTTGTAGCAATTTTTCCTGAGATATTATTAATTCTTCTGGCGTAGCTATACTTGTTGTTAATAGATCTGTAAGAGTATTATTCCGATAGATAATTCTTCTATAGATTTCATTAATATCCGAGGTCACCAGTTTATCCTCATCTATATGATAAATTGGTCTCAACTCAGGAGGAAGAACTGGTAATAGACACAAAACCATCCATTTTGGTTC